CCTCCTACTTCCTTTTTACACCTAAGGGAGCGCTATCTGATGGAAAGGAAGCGCACATGCTAGCTATTCGTCAAAAAAGAATAAGCGAATATAGCAAGAAAAGCGGTAGGTCGAACTGGACTATAGAATTGGACATGGAACGAGATGCCTTTATGACACCAATGGAGGCCAAAGACTATGGAATTCTTGATCTTATAGGGGATGAATATATGGAACAAGTCTAAAATAACAATCTTTGGGGAGGTCTTTTATCTCTTTTATTTTAGATTTTAGATAGAAGAATTAGACCCGGAAGACGAAGAAGAAAGGGAAGACTCTTTGGTAAACACGGACGACGAAGAAGAAAAATTGGAAGAATTCAAAAAAACGAGACTGGGGTTGCGCGAGATATATGAAAGAGTATATAATAATGATGAATGATGTCTTTGGCAAGGTGGAGGGTTCTCATTTTTTTGTTATGAGGAGTAGAACTGCTTGGTAGCTGCAAGGCTCATAACCTTGAAGTCACAGGTTCGAATCCTGTCTCCGCCTTTCCCTTTTTGCACCTCCTACAAGTCTAGGCTTGCTAGGGCAGGGTCCTTGCTAGGGTAGGGTCCTTGCTGGGACAGGGTCCTTGCGCCCTAGCATGGCAAAAAGGGAGCCTTCGATTAATGGAGAGGGGCCAGGCGGAGTAGAGCAGGCTGGTAGCTCACAAGGCTCATAACCTTGAAGTCACAGGTTCGAATCCTGTCTCCGCCTTTCCCTTTTTGCACCTCCTACAAGTCTAGGCTTGCTAGGGCAGGGTCCTTGCTAGGGTAGGGTCCTTGCTGGGACAGGGTCCTTGCGCCCTAGCATGGCAAAAAGGGAGCCTTCGATTAATGGAGATACAAAATGGTGTCTATATTCTTTCTTTTTTATTACACTTTTTTTGTGGAAGGCTCCGTCATCAAGGCAAATTTCTTCCGCTTCCTTCAAAACTCTAACTCTAAAAAAAAAAGTTAGAGTGAGTCTATTTGATAAACAAATAGATTCGCTTCATCAAAAAAAAAATATGTAGTAGCTGGGGAATACCTAGCCGAAAGCGGATTTGGAGAGGAAAGAGCCAGGATTGTCTCGCGAGGAGATGTATGCTAGATATGTTTTGCATGTGCATTTGACTATTAAAACTCTTAAAAGTCAAGAACAAGAACTGTCTAGCGATCAAACTCTTAAAAGTCAAGAACAAGAACTGTCTAGCGATCAAACTCTTAAAAGTCAAGAACAAGAACTGTCTAGCGATCAAACTCTTAAAAGTCAAGAACAAGAACTGTCTAGCGATCAAACTCTTAAAAGTCAAGAACAAGAACTGTCTAGCGATCAAACTCTTAAAAGTCAAGAACAAGAACTGTCTAGCGATCAAACTCTTAAAAGTCAAGAACAAGAACTGTCTAGCGATCAAGACCAAGTCTAGCGATGAGGCCTATCTTAGATAGATTAGATATATCTTGGATTCTTCTTAGAATTTAATTAATTAATTAATTGTTCTCTTCAGTCAAAGGAAATTCATGTTGGGGAGGGGCATGCCCTTCCCCTTGGGGTATTCCCTCAATTGCAAACCGAATCAAGTATGAGTTGTCGATCAGAACATATATGGACCTACGATTACGAATGCCTACCCTTGTTATCTTATATGGCTGTTCCTCAATCTAGTTGGACTAATTACATTTTTCGTTGCGTTGAAAGTTATCTTAAGATCAGTATTGAGGCTTGCAATTTAAATTTAAATTTAAGTAGTCAAAGCGAGAGTGACAGTACCAGAATGAGCGATCTGGTTAGAAATGATTTGGATTTGACTATTCAAGATCAAGACCAAGAAAGTCCTGATCTGGCTAGAAATGATTTGGATTTGACTATTCAAGATCAAGACCAAAAAAGTCCTGTTCTGTATCGCCGCGATGAGGTGTATGCATTGATAGAGAGGAATCGCCCTAATTTAACTTTTCAAGAGCCAGCCGAAAGCCCTGGTGCGGCTAACCTTAACCCTCGTTTGGCTACCGATGCTTTCTTAACTATTCACGCTGAACACGCAGAATATTTTCAAGGCCGAGGCCATATTGAGACGCCTGTTCGAGACTACGGTCATTTATTCGTTCAATGCGACAATGAATATTGTCAGGGAAGCAATGTTAAAAAAGAGTTTCCCCAAATACTGTATATTTGCAAGCATTGCGGATATCATGTAAAAATGCCTAGTTTGATTAGAATAGAACTTTCGGTCGATCCGGGTACTTGGGAGCCTATGGATGAAGAGATGAGCGCCGTGGATCCCTATGAATGGGATGCGGAAAAGTCAGCTGAGGCCGCTAGAGAGGAGGAGCTTGAGCTTCTCAGCTCTGATTTCCGCGTAGACGATATGATAGATTGTATGAAAAAATCGTTGAAAGAAATGATTATTGAGTTGACTATTCAAGATCAAGACCAAGAAAGTCCTGATCTGGCTAGAAATGATTTGGATTTGACTATTCAAGATCAAGACCAAGAAAGTCCTGATCTGGCTAGAAATGATTTGGATTTGACTATTCAAGATCAAGACCAAGAAAGTCCTGATCTGGCTAGAAATGATTTGGATTTGACTATTCAAGATCAAGACCAAAAAAGTCCTGTTCTGTATCGCCGCGATGAGGTGTATGCATTGATAGAGAGGAATCGCCCTAATTTAACTTTTCAAGAGCCAGCCGAAAGCCCTGGTGCGGCTAACCTTAACCCTCGTTTGGCTACCGATGCTTTCTTAACTATTCACGCTGAACACGCAGAATATTTTCAAGGCCGAGGCCATATTGAGACGCCTGTTCGAGACTACGGTCATTTATTCGTTCAATGCGACAATGAATATTGTCAGGGAAGCAATGTTAAAAAAGAGTTTCCCCAAATACTGTATATTTGCAAGCATTGCGGATATCATGTAAAAATGCCTAGTTTGATTAGAATAGAACTTTCGGTCGATCCGGGTACTTGGGAGCCTATGGATGAAGAGATGAGCGCCGTGGATCCCTATGAATGGGATGCGGAAAAGTCAGCTGAGGCCGCTAGAGAGGAGGAGCTTGAGCTTCTCAGCTCTGATTTCCGCGTAGACGATATGATAGATTGTATGAAAAAATCGTTGAAAGAAATGATTATTGAGTTGACTATTCAAGATCAAGACCAAGAAAGTCCTGATCTGGCTAGAAATGATTTGGATTTGACTATTCAAGATCAAGACCAAGAAAGTCCTGATCTGGCTAGAAAAGAAGAAGAGTTGAAGCCGGAGCTGGTGGACCTCTTTGATTGGGAGAGTTTTAGAGCTGCTTTGGAGAGGAAAGAGCCAGAATTGCAGTTTGATTTGGATGAGATGCATGCTTTTTTGAGCGGGGAGATAGAGGAGTTTTCGGAGGATTTGGCTGAGATGCGTGCTTTTTTGAGCGGGGAGATAGAGGAGTTGTCGGAGCCAAAAGTGAATTTGAAGAAAATAATGGGTGTGAAAGAGGAGCCTTTTTTGGATGTGAAAGAGGAGCCTTTTTTGGATGTGAAAGAGGAGCCTTTTTTGGATGTGAAAGAGGAGCCTTTTTTGGATGTGAAAGAGGAGCCTTTTTTGGATGTGAAAGAGGAGCCTTTTTTGGATGTGAAAGAGGAGCCTTTTTTGGATGTGAAAGAGGAGCCTTTTTTGGATGTGAAAGAGGAGCCTTTTTTGGATGTGAAAGAGGAGCCTTTTTTGGATGTGAAAGAGGAGCCTTTTTTAGAGTATGCATGGCCATGGTATAAAGATAAAGAGGATGAGTTTGAAGAGTCTAAAGATAAAGAGGATGAGATGCCAGGGTCTAAAGATAAAGAGGATGAGTTTGAAGAGTCTAAAGATAAAGAGGATGAGATGCCAGGGTCTAAAGATAAAGAGGATGAGTTTGAAGAGTCTAAAGATAAAGAGGATGAGTTTGAAGAGTCTGAAGAGGATCAGACTTATAAAGATCGTCTTGATTCTTATCAAAGAAAGACAGGATTACCCGAGGCTGTTCAAACAGGCATAGGGGAACTAAACGGTATTCCCGTAGCAATTGGGGTTATGGATTCCAGATTTCTAGCGGGTAGTATGGGAACCGCAGTCGGGGAGAAAATTACACGTTTGATTGAATACGCAACTAAAGAATTTCTACCTCTTATTTTAGTGTGTGCTTCTGGAGGAGCACGCATACAAGAAGGAAGTTTGAGCTTGATGCAAATGGCTAAAATATCTTCAGTTTTATATCATTCTCAAGTCAAGAAAAAGTTATTCTATATATCAATCCTTACATCTGCTACTACCGGTGGGGTGACAGCTAGTTTTGGTATGTTGGGGGATATCATTATTGCCGAACCCGAGGCCAGCATTGCATTTGCGGGTAAAAGAGTAATTGAAGAAACATTGAAAATCGAAGTACCCGAAGGTGTACAAGAGGCTGAGTATTTATTCACAGAGGGCGGCGCATTCGATCTAATCGTACCACGTACTACTTTAAAAAGCGTTCTGAGTGAGTTATTACAATTCCACAATTTCTTGCCCTTGCCTTTAGTAGGAGATTAAGTTCCATTTTTTTTAGCAAACAAGTAATTAATTTATCGGACTACAAGCCAAAATGATACAAGTGGGGTTTTCTTTAATCCTATTTTGACTAGGAATCCCATCCAGCAGGGATTCTTAGTCAAACTCTTCTTTGGTCAGAAAGGCTATTTCATTATTATTATTGATTTATATAATAGAAAATCTACAAATTCTATATTAATAGAATGATCAAATCTTTGGCACAAAAAGGTGGTTGTGGTTGATCCGCATCATCTTCACATAATCTGGAAAAAGAAAGGGGGACCTAGACTCGGAAGAAAAAAAGAAATTGAAATATAAATAATAAAAAAAAATAAAGAATCAAAAGTATAATATATAAAAAACGTATAGAATAGAAAAAAGAAAGAAAATAGATAGAATAGAAATCAGAACTAAAATGACGAATTTAATGAATGATTCATGAATATGACTGCTGAATCAAAAACTTCTATGAAATTGTGAAAATCGGAAGAATGCCTTAGATCTAATCACCATTCTATGATATTGACAATTTTCAAAAATTGTTTATACTATGATCATAGTATGATATTAATAATTTCCAAAAATAGTTTATACTATGATCATAGTATGATAGCGGTTGAGGAAGTATGCCCCCATCGTCTAATCGGTTACGACACCTCTCTTTCACGGAGAAAATGGGGATTCGATCTCCCCTGGGGGTAGGGGGACTAAGTTGATTCTGAAAGGATCATAGTATGATAGCGGTTGAGGAAGTATGCCCCCATCGTCCAGTCGGTTAAGACATCTTATTTATTAGAAAAGTCAAAGGCTCTCTTGGTCTTTAAGTTTTGAGTAATCAAAAGAATCAAAAATCGAAAAGAATAATGGCTTGAGTCTCTACCTCTACGGCCAATCTACGGTAGAAAAGAAGGTTCCATCGGAACAATGATTTATTTCAGGGTACCTCCTCTCTCTCTATTTTTTTTTCAAAAGTTAGAGGAGAATCTGTTTCGGATCGATCTAAACCAACCCATTATGGAAAGGTATTTAGATATTTCTTTTTCAAATTGGATGAATTCTTTTCCATTTCAATAAGGAAGCTAGAGGTGTTGACGGTGATTTTCAAATCTTTTTGACTAGGTTTATGCATTAAGGTATTCAATTTGGTCGTTGTGGTCGTACTCCTGAGCGCATTAGTCAAAGAAAGGAGAAAATGAAATAGAAATTGCATTATATAAAGACAAGATTTGTAACATTAGTCAAAAAGCATCATAAAGACTATATAACTTATTCGGAATTAGTGAAATAGCATCAAGCAGAGTTAGTCAAAAAGCATCAGAAAAATATACTTAACACAAAACAAGTAGGAGGAACCCTTTATGTTAACGTTAACAAAGAGAAGAGCAGAAATCTACGCTTTAGGTCAACAGATATCCATGTCTGCTCACAAAGCGCGAAGAGTAATTGATCAAATTCGTGGACGTTCCTACGAAGAAACACTTATGATATTAGAACTCATGCGTTATCGAGCATGTTATCCCATTTTCAAATTAGTTTCCTCTGCGGCAGCAAATGCTAGTTTCAATATGGGTTGGAATAAAGCAAATTTGGTGATTAGTAAAGCTGAAGTCAATGAAGGTACTAAGATGAAGAGATTAAAACCTCGAGCTCGAGGGCGCAGTTATCGGATAAAAAAACCTACATGCCATATAACTATTGTAATGAAATATAACTATTGTAATGAAAAAGATATATCCTTAGACAAAAAACAGGAGGACCTGCCCTATGTTCCCACCAAATAAAAATGGACGCTGGGTGATACGCAAGTTCACTCTGGTTGTCCAGTGGGTAAGCAAAAATGGGGTTCTTGTATTCATCTCTATTAGAGAGAGAGTCCAATCAGTCTTTCTATCTGTAAGCCGTAATGTCCATTTTCAAACGGCGGTGCGATATTTAGTGATTTTCCTAATATGTGTTCTTATCTATGAGATCGGGCAATCTTTTCAAAATACTATTCTATTAACTATGAAAGTATTAAAGATAAAGAATGACTTCTTTCTCTTTTAAACGGATCGCTTTCTTTCTTCGGCGGGATATTACGCAGGTCCCTGTTTAAGTCAATACGATTCTTACCTGTGTTTATCGCAGGAGACTTCTGGGATGAGATGGATGATTGGTTCTGTGCAGCCTTGAATCTGGACAGAAAGGGAGCCTTCGATTAATGGAGATACAAAATGGTGTCTATATTCTTTCTTTTTTATTCCACTTTTTTTGTGGAAGGCTCCGTCATCACGGCAAATTTCTTCCGCTTCCTTCAAAACTCTAACTCTAAAAAGAAAGTTGGAGTGAGTCTATTTGATAAACAAATGGATTCGCTTCATCAAAAAAAAAAAATAGGATAGTCTAGTAGCTGGGGAATACCTAGTCGAAGGGGGATTTATGCATATGCAATCAATACATTATTTTAGTTTTTATTTTGGGCGGATAGCGGGAATCGAACCCGCGTCTTCTCCTTGGCAAAGAGAAATTTTACCATTCAACTATACCCGCTTTTGTTTCGTTCTTAATTCACAATATGCCCACACATATATGATATATGTTGGGAACATATTTGTGCAGTGCCGGGCTGGAGATTCTCTTCAGATTCAGATTGAGTCCAATTTTTTATTAATTTGAATTTCATATTCATTTTTTCATTCAAGAATAAGAAGTTTGACCCCCTTTTCTTATATTTATTTGATATTTTTAGGGGATTTTGGGGACTTATACTTATATTGAATGTCAATGTGTCTCACAACCAAGAAAGATTCAGGGGGTCATTTTCATTTTGGGTCGAGGACAATAGGTTTAGGAGATGAGAGAGTTAAGGATACCCACCAGAAAGACTAATCCAATCCATAATGATGTACCCGAAAATACAAGATTTTTGTTACTTGACCAACCATCAGGAGAAGCAAATACAATGGGTACGC